TAATCTATATATTATATATTTTATGTATATGTATATTTACTTTAGTATATACATATACATAATATAATCATACTTATATATTATTATAATATAAATATATTAATATATATATAATATCTATAATCTATATATTATATATTTTATGTATATGTATATTTACTTTAGTATATACATATACATAATATAATCATACTTATATATTATTATAATATAAATATATTAATATATATATAATATCTATAATCTATATATTATATATTTTATGTATATGTATATTTACTTTAGTATATACATATACATAATATAATCATACTTATATATTATTATAATATAAATATATTAATATATATATAATATCTATAATCTATATATTATATATTTTATGTATATGTATATTTTAACATTATACTAAATATTTTTATTTATTTCCATGGTAATTAATTATTATATATAATCTATTAGGATCTTTATACTCTCCTCAAGATCCTAATAGATTGCCTGAATAATAAAGGATTATTTTGATAGAATAAATTATACAATACTATGTATCTATTACCAAAAAAAGGTAAGCTAAAAGTTAAGCTTTTGGGCTCATACCTCAGATATAGATCGTCTCTCCTTTTTATATTAAATATAGAAAATTTATACTCATAATTATATTATTATTAAGAATAATATGATCATTATCATCTAACACATGATTCTCAGTATGAATAGGAATAGAAATAAACACTATAATAATTATCCCTTTAATATTAATAAATTTAAATCAACAATTCTCAGAATCCACTATAAAATACTTTTTAATTCAAGCTATCTCATCAATAATATTTATTATATTAATAATAAATATAAATAATCCCCTATATATTATATTAAACAATAATATGATTACAACATTAATAATAATATCAATAATACTAAAAATTGGAATATTTCCTTTTCTATTCTGATACTCAGAAATTTTAAGTAAAGCATCCTTCTTATCAATAAAATTGATTATAACACTCCAAAAAATTATCCCTATAAGAATAATAATATTTATAATCAATAAAAACACTAACATAATATTTATATTAATTGTAATAATTAATAGAATTACAGGCTCTATTATTGCTTTAAATCAAATTAATATAAAAAAAATTATAGCTTATTCTTCTATCACTCATATAAGATGAATAATTATAAGTATATTTATAGATATATCTATATTTATTATTTTCTTCCTAATTTATTCAAATATTCTATTTACGCTACTAAAATTTATCAAAATATATTCAATTAAATCCCTAAATCAAATATTTATAATAAAAAACCTAATTATAAATATAAATATTTTATCTATAGCAGGGTTACCCCCATTCTCAGGATTTATAATAAAATGATTTATTATTGAACTTATAATAAAGAAAAATTTAATTATCCTAAGAATAACAATAATTATATCATCAGTAATTAGACTATATTTCTATTCACGAATAATAATACTAAGGCTAATAATAAGAAACCTAAAAAATAAATGACATAAAAATTTTAATATTAATAATACATTTTCATCAACTATAAATCTAATAATTATTCCTATAAGACTATTCATATACTCCTTATAAAGATTTTAAGTTAAAAAAACTATTAACCTTCAAAGTTGAAAATAAACTTTATTTTTAAATCTTAGCTTGTAAACATATTTAATTTTGCAAATTAATGTATTAAATTATACTATAAGATCAAAATGATAATAGAATTTTATTCTTGAATAAATTTACAGTTTATTACTTTAATCAGACATATTACCGCGATGACTCTATTCTACTAATCATAAAGACATTGGAACCATATACTTAATTTTTGGAGTCTGATCAGCAATAGTAGGAACAGCCCTAAGAATTCTAATTCGAATTGAATTAGGAACACCTAGTTCCTTAATTGGAGATGACCAAATCTACAATGTTATTGTAACATCACATGCTTTCGTAATAATTTTCTTTATAGTTATACCTATAATAATTGGTGGATTCGGAAACTGATTAGTACCTTTAATAATTAGAGCTCCTGACATAGCATTTCCTCGCATAAATAATATAAGATTCTGATTACTTCCACCTTCACTATTACTATTATTAACATCGTCACTAATTGAAATAGGAGCAGGAACAGGTTGAACAATTTATCCTCCCTTATCTTCTAATATCTCCCATTCAGGGGCCTCCGTAGATCTAACTATCTTTTCTCTTCATTTAGCAGGAATCTCCTCTATTCTAGGAGCAATTAATTTTATTAGAACAATTATAAATATACGAGCTCCAGGAATAAAATTAGAACAAATACCTTTATTTGTATGAAGAGTTTTAATTACAGCAGTTTTATTATTACTATCTCTTCCAGTACTAGCAGGAGCTATTACTATATTATTAACCGATCGTAATTTTAATACTTCCTTTTTTGATCCAGCTGGTGGAGGAGATCCTATTTTATACCAACATTTATTTTGATTCTTTGGTCATCCAGAAGTATACATTTTAATTCTACCTGGATTTGGAATAATTTCCCATATTCTATTATTTCAAAGTGGGAAAAAAGAAATTTTTGGAACACTAGGAATAATTTATGCAATATTAGCTATTGGTTTATTAGGATTTATTGTATGAGCTCACCATATATTTACTGTTGGAATAGATGTTGATACTCGAGCTTACTTTACAGCAGCCACTATAATTATTGCTGTACCAACAGGTATTAAAATCTTTAGATGAATAGCAACTATTCATGGAACACAAATTAAAAGAACAGCCCAACTTATATGATCAATAGGATTCGTATTCTTATTTACAGTAGGAGGTTTAACAGGTGTAGTATTAGCCAATTCATCAATTGATATTATCCTTCATGATTCTTATTATGTAGTTGCTCATTTTCATTACGTTTTATCTATAGGAGCAGTATTCGCAATTATAGGAGGTTTAACAAATTGATTTCATTTATTTTTTGGAGTAATATTAAACCCTCGTTGATTAAAAATCCAATTTATAACAATATTTATTGGAGTCAATTTAACATTTTTCCCTCAACATTTTCTAGGATTAAGAGGAATACCACGTCGATACTCTAATTATCCAGATTCATTTTTCACCTGAAATTTAATATCATCATTTGGATCTATACTATCATTTTTAAGTATTATAATATTCATTATTATTATTTGAGAATCAATAATTAGATATCGTATAATTATATTTAATAGTAATCAATCATCATCAATCGAATGATTAATAAACACCCCTCCAAAAGATCATACCTTTAGTCAACTCATTATAATAATTAAATAAATTTTAATGCCAACATGAAATCATATTAATTTTCAAGATAGAGGAAGACCTACCATAGAGCAACTAATATTTTTCCATGATCATACTATAATAATTCTAATTATAATTACTTCATTCATTATATATATTATAATTACATCAATGTTCAACAAAAACATTAATAAAATACTCTTAGAAGGTCAACTAATTGAATCAATTTGAACACTTATTCCAATAATTATTTTAACTATAATCACTATCCCCTCATTACGAATTCTATATTTAATAGAAGAAATAGATAAACCAATATTAACTATTAAATCTATTGGTCACCAATGATATTGATCATATGAATATTCAGATTTTAATGATATTGAATTTGATTCATTTATAATACCTGATAACAATTCAAATATACGACTATTAGAAGTAGACAATCGCATAATAGTTCCTATAAAAATATCAATTCGTATATTAACTACATCTGCAGATGTAATTCACTCTTGAACTATCCCCACAATAAGAATCAAAATAGACTCCTTACCAGGACGAATTAACCAAAGAATTATAAATTCAACTCGATCTGGTATTTTCATAGGACAATGCTCAGAAATTTGTGGAGCTAACCATAGATTTATACCTATTGTGATAGAAAGAATCAACATTAAATATTTTATTAAATGAATTTCAAACCTATACATTAAATAACTATCTAAGTATTGGATTTTTAATCCAAAAATAATATATTAATTATATTTTTGATGAAAAAAAATTAGTTAAATATAACATAAGAATGTCAATCTTAAATTACTATATAAAGTATTTTTTACAGTTTAATTTTATGCCACAAATAATACCAATAAATTGAATAATTTTACCAACCCTATTTATTTTTATTATAATAACTTTAATTATTAACAACCATTATCAAATTAAATTAAATTTAAAAAAAAATAACTCAAATGAAGATTTAAAAAATAAAAACTGAACATGATAACTAACCTATTTTCTATTTTTGATCCTACTTCCTCCTCTTTCAATATTCAACTAAACTGAATTAGTATAATAGTAATTATATTATTTCTTCAATTTAATTATTGAATTTACTCCTCCCGTTATATAAAAATAAGACATATTATTATACTAAAAATTTTTAATGAAATAAATCAAATAATTAATATAAAATCTCCATTAATTATATTTATTATAATTATAATAATAATCTTTATTAATAATTTTATAGGATTAATGCCCTATATTTTCATCTCAACAAGACATATTATAATTACTTTATCATTAGCCCTTTTCTTATTAATTACATTTAATATATATGGATGATTTATAAACACTAATAAAATATTATCTCATTTAGTACCTATAGGCACTCCCCCTATATTAATACCTTTAATAGTATTAATCGAAACCATTAGAAATTTAATTCGTCCTATTACTTTAAGAGTCCGTTTAATAGCTAATATAACAGCAGGACACTTACTAATCACTTTAATATCATCAATTTGTGAATCTATTAATATTATTAATATCATCATTGTAATTATTATTCAAACTCTATTAATAATGTTAGAATTAGCAGTAGCTATAATTCAAGCTTATGTCTTTACTACACTATCTTCATTATACTATAATGAAATAAATTATGTTAAAACAATTTCACCCTTATCATTTAGTAAATCAAAGTCCTTGACCTTTAACAGGAGCATTAGGAGTAATAACTATAATAATCGGTCTAATAGAATGAATCTATATAAAATCAATAGTAATAATAATATTAGGAATTATTATTATTATTATGACTATAATTCAATGATGACGAGATGTAACACGTGAAAGAACTTTTCAAGGTCACCATACATTAAAAGTAATTAACGGCTTACGCTGAGGAATAATTTTATTTATTACATCTGAAGTAATATTCTTCCTATCATTTTTTTGAGCCTTCTTCCATAGAAGCTTATCACCTTCTATAGAAATTGGTATAATATGACCTCCTAAAGGAATCAATTCATTTAATCCTATACATATTCCATTATTAAATACATTAATTCTATTATCATCCGGCATTTCAGTTACATGATCACATCATAGGATTATCAATAGCAATATTAAAAATTCATTACTAGCTCTATTTATAACTGTAATACTAGGAATATATTTCTCTTTATTACAAGGATGAGAATACTGATCAGCACATTTCACTATAGCAGACTCCGTCTATGGAAGAACCTTCTTTATAGCTACAGGCTTTCATGGAATTCATGTTTTAATTGGATCAATTTTTCTATTAATTTCCTTTATTCGAATAAATAAAATACATATATCTAATAATCATCATTTAGGATTCGAAGCAGCAATTTGATATTGACATTTTGTAGATATTGTTTGATTATTTTTATATTCATCTATCTATTGATGAGGTTACTACTTCTTAAGTACTAAGTATATTTGACTTCCAATCATAAAGGTTTAATTCTATTAAAAGAAGTAATTAACGCAATCTTCAGTTTAATATTAATTATTATATTTATCATTATACTACTATTCATAGTATCATCCATATTAATAAAAAAAACCCTAATAGAACTAGAAAAATCCTCTCCTATCGAATGTGGTATAAACCCAATCAATTCTCCTCGAACTCCATTTTCAATCCAATTCTTTCTAATTGCTATCCTATTTATAATTTTTGATGTAGAAATTGCACTAATTATTCCTCTACCCATTCTTAAAATATTCAATGTAAAAATTTTCCTATTAACAATTTTTACATTTTTAATAATTCTATTACTAGGAATCATTTATGAATGATATAATGGAGCCTTAGAATGAGCTAAATAATATAGGCATGACCCTATAACTTGCAATTATATAATAGCTAAAATAAGCCTTGTCTAAAAATAAGAATTGATATATCACATTTGATTTCGACTCAAATTTAGGTTAATACCCTTATTTAATTTTAACAAAAGCTTATAATAAGCATCTTATTGTTACTAAGAAGATAGAAATATATTTCTTGTTAAGAAAGTTTTTAATATTAAGCTTCTAACTTAATTTAAGCAATAAATTTGTTAAACTTTTATTTCTATAATATAAAAAAATATATAATATTTTCAATATTAAAATGAAAAATTCTCTAGAAATAATGTTTATAAAATATTTTTATCTTAATAACTTCACTATTATACTTTAATTTTTAAGCTACATAAACACAAAAACATATAAAATATAAAAATAATAATCAACCATAATAAAAATCTCAAATAATAATACAATAAATTATAATAATTTAAACTATTGAATTTTCCTCTAATTTTAGCTAAAGATTTATATATTCCTTGCCCTCCATATATTTCACTTAAACCTAAATCAAAAACTTTTAAAATAAAATAAGACATATAAAACGGATATTTCAATAAAAATTGCCCAGATATAACAGAAATAAATCACATTTGCCCAAAAAACCAAACTATAATATTATTATAAAAATTATTGACTGTCATAATAAATACAAAAATATAATTAATAATAACACTTAAAAATAAAGAGAGAAAAAAAATTAAAAAAACCATCAACTTAAAATATAAAGGTAAAAAAATTAAGATGGGAATAGGAAAAATCAATCAACTCAATATAAAACCCCCTAAAATTGATCCTACAACTAATATTATTAACGAAATTAATACTACATTACTTTCAAAATTATAAAAACATGAATTATATAAATTATAGTTAAAAAAAATAAATATACATACACGATAACTATAAAAAATAGTAAAACAAGTAGCTATAAATAATAAAACCATCATAAATATATTAATTTCAAATATAAAAAACTTCTCTAAAATTAAATCTTTAGAATAATAACCAGATAAAAAAGGCATACCACATAATGATACTATAGATAAATTAATACTTATAGAAATAAAAGGACTAAAAATCAAACTTCTACCCTTTATACGTATATCCTGATTACTAAAATATCCATGCATAATTCTTCCAGCACAAAGAAATATTAAAGCTTTAAACATAGCATGAGTTAATAAATGAAAATAAGTCAAATCCATTAAACCTAAAGATAAAGATATTATTATTACCCCTAGTTGTCTCAAAGTAGACAAAGCAATAATCTTTTTAAAATCAAATTCAAAATTTGCTCTAATTCCAGACATCAATATAGTAAGAATAGAAATATATAATAAATAATAACCCAAATTAAAATAAATAATTAAATAATAAAAACGAATCAACAAATAAACCCCAGCTGTAACTAATGTAGAAGAATGAACCAAAGAAGAAACAGGAGTAGGGGCTGCTATAGCAGCTGGTAATCAAGCAGAAAAAGGTAATTGAGCACTTTTAGTTATAGCCGCCACTATAATTATAAATATAATTATTTTATCAAAAAAAATAAAAGACAAATACATTATCCTAAAATTACCATAAATAAATAAAAGACAAATACTTAAAATTAAAGCCGCATCACCCACACGATTAGTTAATAAAGTTAATAAACCTCCATATAAAGAAGATTTATTTTGATAATAAATCACTAATAAAAAAGAAACTAAACCTAATCCATCTCATCCCACTAACAAACTCAATAAATTACCACTAAAAATTAATAATAATATAGAAATTACAAATAATAACAATAAAAATATAAATCGATATAAGTAAAAATCACCTTTTATATAATTTTCTCTAAATAAAAATACAGATGATGAAATAAAAAAAACAAAAGAACAAAAAAATAAAGAATAATAATCAAAAATAACAGTAAATCCTATATCTACACTATTAATTAAAAATATACTTCAATCAATATAAATAACATTATTCATATACAAAAAAACTATACCTATATAAAATATAAATACTCTAAAAAAGAGTAAAGAAAGAGAAATTAATTTTATAATGTTAAAAAAATAAAAAAACATTCTACAAATTAATTTCTTAAATCTTTGACTCCACAAATCAACATTTTTTAATTAAACTACTTGTAAAAAAACAAAAATAAAATACTTCAACCTTAAAAATAAATAAATTTAAAGGTAATCAATGTAAAAAAACTAAGAATAATTCTCGTATTCTAATTAAATTTATTGCATACAATCTATTCAACTTACCATGTTGAGTAATATAATATAGATAAATAGAATAACAAGAACAAAAAAAAGAAAAGATAAAAAGTAAAGGAACAAATAATAAATCATAACTTAATAATCTAATAAACAAACTAATCTCCCCTACAAGATTTATAGAAGGGGGTGCAGAAATATTACAAATTATTAATAAAAATCATCAAATACTCAATCTAGGTATTAAATTAATCAACCCCTTATTTATTATAATTCTACGTCTAGAAATACGCTCATATATAATATTAGCTAAACAAAATAAACCAGATGAACATAATCCATGACCAATTATAATAATAAAACCACCATTAATCCTAATTAAATTAAAAACATAAACACTCCCAATTATTAATCCTATATGAGCCACAGACGAGTATGCAATTAATGATTTTAAATCCACTTGCATAAGACAAATCAAAGAAGCTATAATTCTACCATAAATAATAAATATAACATAAAAAGAATTAAATAAATAAATAAATATTTTAAATATAAAATATACACGATAAAACCCATAACCTCCAAGTTTCAATAAAACTCCAGCTAAAATCATAGACCCAGAAATAGGAGCCTCAACATGAGCTTTAGGTAATCATAAATGGAAAAAATAAATAGGAACCTTAACTAAAAAAGCAAAAGTAAAAAAAAAAAACCAAATTATAACAACCCAAGAAAAATTTCCATAAAATAAACTGTATACTTCCAAATAATTGTAATTCAATCTTATTTTTATATTTATAAGTAAAAAAATCCTCACTAACAAAGGTAAAGAAGCAAAAATTGTATAAAAAATAAAATAAATACTAGCACGTAAACGTTCAGGTTGATAACCTCAACCTAAAATTAATATAAAAGTAGGAATTAAAACACTTTCAAAAAAAAAATAAAATAAAAATAGATCCATAATTCCAAAAGCTAAAAATAAAAACAAAAAAATAACAATAATTAATAATAAATATTTTAAAGCAAAAGTATTTTTAAGAGGTCGCAATCTAGAAATAAATATCATTAAAATAATTCAACCTCTTAATAAAATCATCAAAATACTTAAATTATCAAAACCAAAATTCAAAAAAATACTACTATAAACTATAATATATTTGTAAATTTTTAATATTAATAATATAATAACAAAAACTAAAGATATCTTTAAAACTAATCAATAAATATAAAAGTTTACTTCAAACCTCAATATAGGAATTAAAATCAACCTAAAAATCAATATTAATATATCCATTAAATATTCATAATTATAGATAAAACTAACTCATCCCTATGGGAACGAATTAATATTACTAATAATCTTAAACCTAACCCCCCATCACATACAGAAATAGTTAAATAATATAAACCAATAATATAATCTCTAGTATATATAGAAAAAAGACTACATAATAAAATATAAACTATCAATATAAAAAACTCCAAGCTTAATAGTAAACATAATAAATGAAATTTATTCATAAAAAAATTATAAATACTCAAAAAGAAAACAAGTCAAAAAAAGAAATTATAAAATCCATAAATCATAAATGCTTTAATAGTTTAAAAAAAACAATGATTTTGTAAATCATAAATGAATTTATATCTTAAAACTTCAGATAAGAATTTTATACACCCTCCTATAATCTCCAAAATTATTATTCTAATTAAACTACTATCTGAAATAAAACTATTATATATTTTAACCCTTTATATATTAATATTATTCTCCCTAACTAAATCACCATTAATAATAGTATTTTTAATTTTAATTCAAACAATTATATTAGGATTAATAATTAATCTACTTCATAATTTATTTTGAATATCATACATCTTAATCCTAATTTTTTTAGGAGGAATACTAGTTATTTTCATTTATATTGCTAGATTAACAAGAAATGAGAAAATAAAATGAGAAATAAAAAAAAATACCTTAATATATAAAATAATAACAATATTCCTAATTAGAATAATAATAAATTATCAAAATGAAATTATTACTAGACATAATTGAAATATTAATTTAAATAATATTATAAAACCTATTATATCCGTAAATAAAATATACATAAATAATATAATAATAAACACATTACTTCTAGCAACATTCTTAATAATTACCCTATTAATTATTGTAAAAATTTCTAATTTAAATAGAGGACCTCTTCGAAAAAAATAATGATTAAAAATATACGTAAAACTCACCCAATTATTAAGCTAATCAATAAAACCTTTATTGACTTACCTTGTCCATCAAATATTAATTCTATATGAAGATTTGGGTCCATATCAGCTTTATGCTTAATAATTCAAATTATAACTGGCTTATTTCTAACTATACACTATTGTCCAGAAATAACTATAGCTTTCTCCTCGCTATCTCATATTATACGAGACGTTAATATAGGATGATTATTACGAACAATTCATGCTAACGGAGCATCTATAATATTTCTTATATTATATATTCATATTAGACGTAGAATTTTCTTTAACTCTTTTCTATTAAAAGAAACCTGAATTTCAGGTATTTTAATCTTATTCATTACTATAGCAACAGCATTTTTAGGTTACGTTTTGCCATGAGGACAAATATCATTTTGAGGAGCCGCAGTAATTACTAATCTAGTATCGGCAATACCATATCTAGGAACAATAATAGTACAATGACTATGGGGAGGATTTTCTATTAATAATGCAACTCTAAATCGATTCTTCACCTTACATTTTATTATACCTATAATTATTATAATATTATTTATCATTCACCTAATATTCTTACATCAAACAGGTTCTAATAACCCAATAGGAACTAACAGAAATATAGACAAAATCCCCTTCCATCCAATATTTACAATTAAAGATACTATTGGATTTTTAATAATTATCTGAATTCTACTTATTATATCCATAACAAATCCAATAATATTAAATGATCCAGAAAACTTTATTCCAGCCAATCCTATAAGTACACCTGTACACATTCAACCAGAATGATATTTCTTATTTGCTTACGCAATCCTACGATCAATCCCTAATAAATTGGGAGGAGTAATAGCATTAATTATATCAATCCTAATTTTAAGTATCTTACCACTTACTATAAAAATAAAAATCCAATCAAATAAATTCTACCCAATTAATAAATTTATTATATGAACATTTTTCCTTAATATTATTCTTTTAACATGAATTGGAGCTAGTCCAGTAGAATACCCTTATGAAAGAATTGGAATAAGATTAACTATTATTCATTTCTCATATTTTATTATTAATCCTTTTATCCTTATATTATGACAATATTTTAAATAATCATTTAACTATAATTTTTAAGTGTATATTTTGAAAATATAAAAAAGATAAAATCTAATGATTTTTTTCTTAAAAAGAAACAATTATAATAAATAAATATTTAAGAATCCTTTATACCCTAAATAGAAAACTAAAAAATTTAATGATATAGGTAAATAAATTTTTCAAGCTAAATATATTAAATTATCATAACGAAATCGAGGTAAAGTACCACGAATCAAAATGAATAAAAAAACAATAACCATAACTTTTATAATATAAAAAAATCTAAAACCTCCTATAAATATAATTACATATATTATTCTCATAAAAAGAATACTAGAATATTCGCCTAAAAAAATTAAGGCAAAAAAATATCCTCTATACTCAACATTAAACCCAGAAACTAACTCAGATTCACCCTCAGTAAAATCAAAAGGAGTACGATTTCTCTCAGCTAACAAAGAAACAAATCAAACTATTCCTAAAGGTATTATTATAAAAATTAATCAACATATATCTTGATATAAACTAAATTCTTCTAAATTATACCTTTCAATCAAAAACACAAAACTCATCATAATCAAAGCTAAACTTACTTCATAAGAAATAGTTTGAGCTACTCCTCGATAAGCTCCAAAAATAGAATATTTAGAATTAGATGATCAACCAGAAAAAATCAAAGCATAAACACTCAACCCAGTAAGACAAAAAAAAAATAATAATCCAAAATAAAAATCCAAAAAATGAAAATATACAGGTATAATTATTCATAAACTAATAGAAAGAAAAAAAATAGTTATAGGAGATAAAAAAAATAGCAAATATATAGATAAATAAGGCAAAAAATACTCTTTACCAAATAATTTAACACCATCAGAAATAGCTTGTCCTAATCCTATAATAAAAACTTTATTAGGACCTTTACGATTATTAATATAACCCAAAACTTTACGTTCAAACAAAGTAAAAAAAGCAACTCCAATAAGAACAAAAATCAATAACACCAAATAATATAAAATTAAATCTAAAATATTAAGCAACATTTACTAAAAGAATAATAATTCATATACAACTCTTAAAGCTATAGCACTTAATCTGCCATCTCAGTTCTTACTAAGAGAATAAAATATTCATATATAATTTCTAAAACTATAGCACTTAATCTGCCATCTAAGTTTATATAAATTATTAAATAAAAAATTTAAAATTATTGGTCCTTTCGTACTAAACAATATAAAAATAAATTTATTAAAGATAGAAACTGACCTGGCTTACGCCGGTCTGAACTCAGATCATGTAATTTATTAAAAGTCGAACAGACTTACCTATATAACTTCTTCACCATAAGGTAAAATTAATCCAACATCGAGGTCGCAATCTTATTTATTAATATGAACTCTAAAAAGAAATAACGCTGTTACCCCCACAGTAATTTAATCATATTATTTTAAATTAAAATTCAATAATAAACTTAATAGTTATTAAAATTAAAAAAAGATATACTATTTCTTCCACCCCAGAAAAATAAATTAAATACTTAAATATGAAAAAATAAATAATTATATTTATAAAACTTGATGGGGTCTTCTCGTCCCTTAATAAAATTTAAGCCTTTTCACTTAAATGTAAAATTCAATATAAAGAATAGAGACAGTCATTTTCACGTCCAACCATTCATTCCAGTCTCCAATTAAAAGACAAATTATTATGCTACCTTTGCACAGTTAATATACTGCGGCCATTTAAAAATACTTATCAGTGGGCAGGTTAAACTTATTATTATTTATACAACAAGACATGTTTTTGATAAACAGGCGAAAAATAAATTTGCCGAATTCCTTTATTCAAAATAAAATAATAAATTATAATTAATATAATATAAATATACTAATATAAACACTTTCACTATTAATAAAAATTAATTAATATATTTTATAACAAAAATAAAAATCAAACAAAAATTTAAGTATAAACACACTTTAAATTATTAATACTATCAAATCAAAATATTAATTTATTTATTTTTTTTATAAATAATAAATCAAAAATTATCCCTTGAATTTAATAATAAATAAATTATTTCACAAAAACTAGATATATTAGATTACGAAAAACATTTCATCCCTAATTAAAACTTACCCTTATTAATGAAACAATAATATATTTATTTTAATTAGATCAATTCTATATTCGAGAACATAAAAATAATATATATAATAGTTCATCCCTAATACAAAAGGTAAAACACTTAAATCTTTCTATAAAAATAAATACTAAAATTCTCTTTCGATACTAATAAACTATAATATAAATAAACAATAATCAATTTTATTAAACCTATAAATAAATATATTTCATAATTTCAATATTACAATAAATAAAATAATAATAATAATTATATAATTAAAAGACCCGAATTGAACGAGAGATTTTTTATTGTAAATAAAATTCTTACCTAAAGATTACTTTCATCAATCTAGGTCTACCTTCCGGTAGACCTACTATGTTACGACTTATCTCATTTTTAAACTTCAACGAGAGCGACGGGCAATATGTACATAAATCAAAATTAAATTCAAAAAATCTCTCTACTATTAATTTTTTACTTCTAAATCCACCTTCATATTATAATTTCACTCAATAATCCATAATTATTAAAAATAAATGTAATTCATTTTTATCCTTAATATAAGCTGCACCTTGACCTGATTTTAATAATATAATTATTAAGAAAATTATTTCTATAAAAATATTCATCTTAACGGCGATATACATACTCAAATATAAATTTAAAGGTAAGATAAAATGAGGATTATCAATTATTAAACAAATTCCTCTAGACAAATTAATTTACCGCCAAATTCTTTAAATTTACAAGTTTATATCTATTAATCTCCTAGTTAAAATTTTTAAATTTAACTATAATAGGGTATCTAATCCTAGTTTATAAAATAAACTTCATATAAATTTTCTTTAAAAAATAAATATATTAATTTCACCTAAAAATTAAAATAAAATATAAAAATATAATTATATATAACTAAATTAATTAACTTGAATTTATATGTATAACCGCAGATGCTGGCACAAATTTATCCAATCCTAAAATATATAACTTAATCAATTTATAAATTAGTAAAAAATAAAATAAATTACTGCTATAAAACATTTTATTTTAACAAAACATGATAAATATTACATTAAATTAATCTAAAAACTAGAATCAAAATTATTAACTATACTAAATTGTAACACATGGATTATATTTAATTATACTCCTTAACAATTATTTTACTCTCCTCAAATTATATTATTAACTATACTAAATTGTAACACATGGATTATATTTAATTATACTCCTTAACAATTATTTTACTCTCCTCAAATTATATTATTAACTATACTAAATTGTAACACATGGATTATATTTAATTATACTATAATGGAATTAAACCATTTCTATTTAAATCAAAATTAAATGTGCTCTTACACTAACTAATATATATATTACATACATATACATAATATAATCATACTTATATATTATTATAATATAAATATATTAATATATATATAATATCTA